GCCCATGGATAAAGAAACACTGTTTCAATATCAAAAACAACAAAAACTAGAGCAAACATATAATAACGGATTCGAAATTGTAACCAAGCATCGCCTATTGGTTCGATACCCGATTCATAACTAGAAAATTTCTCCGGACCTTTGCTAATCGGTGATAAGACTCCGGAAATTAGAAATACTAAAATAGGAATAACACTTGATATTATTAGAAACGCCCAGAATATATCATATTCGTAAATCAGAAACATAGGCGCACTCCTATGAATGTGGAAAATATACTAGATTAATCGAGTCGAATTGGAATTAACTTAATAACTCACCCATAACCAGTTAGTCAAAACAAAAATTGATTCAAGCGCCCAAGTTTCTTTGCTTGCTTTGGTACATGTCTCTTTTCAAGATTTATCAATTTTTTCTATTATGTTTACTTCAATTTTTGAATTTTTCGATATTGTTATTCGATATTGCCATAGTATAAAGAAGACGCTCCTCTCGCCTTTTACTTCGGATTCTTTCTAAAAAAATGGGGGGAATTCAAAATAGAATTTTCATTTTTTGTTTAGTTGTTTAGAATTTCTAAATTTCTAATAGAATTGAAATTTCGTAGAATTTATTGAAATTTAGTAGAATTTCCAAATTCTTATTTTCATTTTTTTTTTTATTAAAAATTCGAAATTAAATATTTAATAAAAGAAAATTGAAATTTTTCTTTTTTAATTTATGTAGAAATTGAAAATATTATTTAAACTATTAATTATTTAATTAATTATTTAAAATTATTTAAATTATTTATTAATTATTATTATATTAATTCTAAATTATTATATTAATTATATATAGAATTCTATTCTATTAATATTCGATGAATATTTATTCTATATTTGATTCTATATTAAAATAGATAATATTAATTTATTACTTATTACTATTTTTTTTACTATTTTATTTATTAATTTCTATTTTCAATTTATTAAATATTTTTTAGAGTAAAAAAAAATTGCATTTCTATTACTATTTCTATTACTATGATATATATTAATAAAATCATTAATATATTAATAATTTATATATAAATTTCTATATTAGTTTTCTGTATCATTTATTAGTTTTCTATATCATTTACTAATTTCTATATTATTTTCTATATTATACTATCATTTTTTAGTATATTACTATATTATTGATTAGATTATTAATTAATCTATATATATTAAGTTAAGATTTATATATTATTTTTAGATTCTTTATTTGTATTATTTCTTATTAATTAGAAATATTAATTAATATTAATAAGGAATACGAATTAATAAGAATATAAGAAGTATATTGTTTACTTTATCTTTCTATTCTTTATATTGATATTGAATTGATATTGAATACGGCAAAAAGAACTCCTTTTTTTCTTTACGAAGTACATGAAGTATGCCAAAAACCTATTTTACAATGTTAACAATGAAAGTTTTCAAAGATTTTCTCATTTTTCAAACTTCGACTTGTGAACTTGTCCATAAATACAGTACGTGGTTCTTAAACTCGTGTAACTTACTAGAGGATTGGGGTTTGGTTGGGTTAGGTTGGAATGTGTTTTTAATCGAGTTCATGTCACGATTTTACCTCGAAAAATGCATTAGGCTTGAATAGGTAGCAAAAAGATAAAGAAAAAAGTCTCACTAACTTGTTAATTACGGGCAGGAGGGGAGGAAATTTCATATGTAATTGATTGACCTATGAAGAGGAATGAAGAAATTATGGTTTGCTTAACCAAGATTCGAACAAATACAAATTGGATTTACCTACTGAAATGTGATTTTTTTTGTTTCAGTTTTATGTCTCGGCCCTGAATGATTGTTGCGAGCAAGCTTATGAGAATGGTTTTTTTTTTTGATGAACCAAGTAATCGTCCCCAAGCGACCAGTTCAAAATAACAAAGAAAAAAAAGAATGAAGAAATGAAAACAAGAATTTTTTTATTTGAATTTTTTTTAGGGCTATACGGATTCGAACCGTAGACCTTCTCGGTAAAAGAGCTCAAACTTTTTATTATCAAAATGATTCGAACTTTTTCAAAGACCCAACATGCATTTTTTTTTTTTTGCATTGGGCTCATTCATTAACTGATATAAATAATCAGTTAGTCTACCATAATTCTCTTGATAGAAAGATAACAAAATGGCTCTATGTGCTCGGATTTATTGATTCCGATCCGAGAGCACTACCAAAGTGTTTCAAAGAAGGGTTATCCTGATGTAGGTTTGCTTTTGACTTAGATCAATCTAAGTTAAATAGAATCTCCATTGCCCCGCTTCTGCTTAAAGAATACAGTATGAAACTTTATACACCTTAAAGTTCATAGGATAGGAAGAAAAGAGAATTTTTTGAGGTCCTTATACTCATTATGCCTAGCATTGAATAGACTGCGTATTTACCTTATCAAGGTCTTAAATCAATGATGGGGTTATATTGGGCGTCTAAAAGGATACCTAAGTTTACCCGAATCTTTT